ATTGAATTATCAAAAAGTTGGAGCGTGAAGTGCAATTAGATCTATTTTGAGGGGTATAAAAATGAATATAATATTATATGAAAATAATTTATGGTTAGCTTTGTTGGACCAATAAAATGAAGTATCCAGGCTCCGTTTATAAAAAACCCAATTGGTAATATATTTCTGATTATTAATACTTCTATCATAGATCATAAAAAGATCATAAAAGCTTTTTTTGTTATTGATATTGAATAAGAGAATAATCTCAAACTTTTAATCAAGCGAATAATATGATAAATACGTCGAATATTTGGCAGAAGATCTGAAATGAATTGAAAAATAAGTAAGTCGTAGGAAAAAGGACGTAGTATTAGTAGCATTTGTCCTATATGTACAAATCAAAATCGGTTTTTTTTACTCGGAGTAGAGCATAAACCTAAAAGAATTGCAAAAGCCCATTCAGAAACAAGAAAATGACATCGTGACTTGGATTTGATCTCGATGAAACAATACATCAATGAGAAGTTAGTTCGATAAGTTTAATGGATTTTTTTATAGGGAAAGAGTACAAAACTCAGCTTTCTTGAAAAATGGAATAAAATCGTTAATAAAATTCGAAAATGAAATTAGAAAGGTATCCCGCTATGAAAAAAAAAAAAGAAAGAGGGACGGAATCTACACATTGATTCTTTTTTCGAAATCTTTGTTGAACCGTATGCATCAAAAGGTGCATGTACGGCTCTTAAGGGATACAAATTTTACCCTAATCAACCGACTTTATCGAGAAAGATTACTTTTTTTAGGCCAAGAGGTTGATAGCGAGATCTCGAATCAACTTATTGGTCTTATGGTATATCTCAGTATAGAGAATGATAACAAAGATCTTTATTTGTTTATAAACTCTCCCGGCGGATGGGTAATACCCGGAGTAGCTATTTATGATACTATGCAATTTGTGCAACCTGATGTGCATACAATCTGCATGGGATTAGCCGCTTCAATGGGCTCTTTTATCCTGGTTGGAGGAGAGATTACCAAACGTTTAGCATTCCCTCACGCTTGGCGCCAATGAGTTTTTTAAGAAAAAAGACTATGCCTTCGCCATATAAAACATGAATATTAAGTAATAATAGCATGGCACTTCGAATTCGATATGCATTTTTTTTTTTAACATAGATTATATATCGAAAGAGGAGTATGAAATTAGTATAAAATTAAAGTAAAGGACATTCCCGATTTTATCCGGAACCTTTTCAGCGTCACAAACTTTTTGATTTTCACCCTGAAGACTTTTAACAATCAATATTTATGGTATTGGTATGAAAGAGTACGAAAAAAAACTTTGGGATTGCTGAATCACAAACGAAATTATATAAAGCAACGGAGCCATCATAGTATTTTTAAACTGTCCTGAAAGGAAGGATGGTAATTGGATCATTTGCCGATCCGGATCTGAGAAAATAAACCCTATATCTATCTTTTTTTCTCTTTCTTTGATGGAAGGTCAAAGTGAATCCCATTGTAGAGCCGTATGCAATGTGCAATACCTATGCCTGTACGGTTGCTCAATTCTATCTTTTTTTTATTTTATTATTCTTTATCTCTTCTCTTTCACCTCATGATCCGCGATAGAGGAACCGGTATATCATCAGGGTAATGATACATCAACCTGCGAGTTCTTTTTATGAGGCACAAACGGGGGAATTTATCCTGGAAGCAGAAGAACTATTGAAACTGCGCGAAAGCATCACAAGGGTTTATGTACAAAGAACAGGCAAACCATTATGGGTTGTATCTGAAGATATGGAAAGGGATGTTTTTATGTCAGCAACAGAAGCCCAAGCTCACGGAATTGTTGATCTTGTAGCGGTTGACTAAAAATAACAGTAATCCTGCGCAAATCTGCAACTTGAGATTGTTTTTTGACTTATTACTGGGTTTAAGAATATTCTATTCATCTATTAAATAGAGAAGTAATTCATAAGCAAGCAGCCGGTTAGGATCGATCTAAACCAGCCCATTCATTATGTATACGATTCAACATGCCAACTATTAAACAACTTATTAGAAACACAAGACAGCCAATCAGAAATGTCACGAAATCCCCTGCTCTTCGAGGATGTCCTCAGCGCCGAGGAACCTGTACTAGGGTGTATGTGCGACTCGTTCAGATCCTCGCTGGTACAAACTAAAGGAAAGCCATTTTCCAGTATCAATGATCAGTACCAGTGAATAGGATAAAATGGAAGGAAAAAAAAGGCCATTCACGATCTAAAAAAAGATCTATTATATCCTTCTATTATGTTGAAATTTATGGTTTCCATTGGTGCAAATCCAATCATTTCAATTTGGAATTGAAGATGAAAAAATCCCTCATTGGTAACAAATGGTTATCCATTAAGCGAGGGAAATCCTATTTTCATTTCAAAGTCGAAATCCTATGTCTATACTCTTGCAAAAACGGACTAAGAGGGTCAGCTGCCCAGCTAATCTTCATAATTAAATATCGTTACTGTATCAGTAGATCTCGTTGTGAAAGACCTATGACTAGATAATTGATGGGTAGAGCCAAAGAATGTGAACTGTACAAGTTACCAATAGCATTGATTAAATGAAGGAAGGGGCTCCGGTGTATAGAGAGGACCTCACCGTTTAAGACGTACCCATAGAAACGATGGAACCCACTCTTGCTTTAGGCATTTCTATTTTTTATGTTTTTTGATACCTAGTATCAATACAATTTCTTAGCTCGAGGTGAAATGCCTATAAAAAAAGACAAATTGTGGTCGGGAAGGTTATAGTAGCAAAAGCCATTGGAATTTTTAGGTTATACATTGGAAGAATCTGTTTTGTTATTAATAAACTAGGAAAGAGGAAAAGAATAACTGAAAGAAATCAATTAGTTATTCATTAAAATTCATTTATTCAATGACCAGAATTAAACGAGGATATATAGCTCGGAGACGTAGAGCAAAAATTCGTTTATTTGCATCAAGCTTTCGGGGGTCTCATTCAAGACTTACTCGAACAATTATTCAACAGAAAATAAGAGCTTTGGTTTCGTCTCATCGAGATAGAGATAGGCAAAAGAGAGATTTTCGCCGTTTGTGGATCACTCGAATAAATGCAGTAATTCGCGAGAATGGGGTATCTTATAGTTATAGTCGATTTATACACAATCTGTACAAGACACAGGTGCTTCTGAATCGTAAAATACTTGCACAAATAGCTATATTAAATAGGAATTGTCTCTATATGATTTCGAATGAAATCATAAGATAAGTAAATTCTAAAGAATCCCACGCAATATTTGAAATCGAGTTTCGCTGGAGAATGAACTCCGGGAAGGTAGAGTAGAAATTAATATGATAAAAAGAATATGATAAAGTCGCTCAAAATCAAAATAAAATGAGTGAACACGCCGAATATTCAATAAAAAAGGATTTCTTCTTACGCATTCTTGTTTTTTTTCTTACAATACGACAATCCAATTTGGATCCGCGAATTTTTCCGAACAAAACATCAATCTGTGTTTGAGTTCAAATTGGAATTTTGATTCAATTGAAGAGTAAGCTTATTTTTTATTTATTTCGGGTTCTAAGACCAATAGTTCTGACGGTCGACTCGCCTCTTTCAAATTGTTTCTCATTATTAAGAAAAGGTAACAAAGATAAAATACGAGCTTGTTTTATAGCAAGAGTAATTAATCTTTGTTGTTTTAAGGTCAATCTATTTACCCGTCTAGATAATATTTTTCCTTGTTCACTAATAAATCGACTAATTAAACTCATGTTTCTATAATCAATTCGATCCCCCGATTGGATCGGGGGCAAACGCCTACGAAAAGATCGCTTGGATTTCAGAAAGAATCGCTTGGATTTATCCATGGTTTGTTTATTCCTTATCCCGAAAATCCTATTTCAATCTGATCAAAAATGATTTAAGGATTAAAAAACAGGATTTTGTTTTTTTTTATATTAATATTCAAATTAATAGAAATATAATATATATATATTTATAATTTGAATATTTGAATTGAAGTTCTATTTTTATATATAAGTTCTATTATAGATTTAAATTATTATAGAAATCTTGTTAGATTTCGATATCTATCTATATAATATGGTATTTCTAAATAAGGTATTTCTAGTAATACTATGGTCTATAGATGGAATATGTACCCTTTCATGTTCCTTGTAAAAGTGATATACAAACACCTTGATTTGATTCGATCTTATTTCTTTATCTCCCCGTGAATCGTATGTTTGTAACAATAGGGACAGAATTTTCTCAATTCTAATCGACTAGGAGTATTATGCCGATTCTTTTGAGTAATATATCTGGAAATGCCCCTTGATTCTTTATTAACATCCTTTCGAACACAATTTGTACATTCTAAAATAACCGTTACGCGGACTTCTTTACCCTTGGCCATGAACCCCCTTTCTTTGAGTTTTTGATGAGTTTTTGATTCAACCAACTCTTCGCTTTTCCGATTTAAAGGGAAAAAGGAAGGAAAAAAAAAATAGAAGTTGCTAACTCGAAATTATGAAGGATTATTTCGTTGCAATCACAACCCAATATACTAAGTAATAGTCTATAAATAGTAATAGTAAATAAATAAAATATATAAATCAAAAAGTAAAATAATGATTTCGAACTCTATTCAGTTCTATTTAGAATAGAATTCTATTCTAATTCTAAGTTGAAGTATAGTATTTCATTTTACTATCTTATATGATATTCTTGTCTTAGACACAGTTCGCTTTCCGGTTTCACTAGATTATTTATCTATTGAATTGGAAAACCCGAATTTCGATGAGGTTGACTCTACTTTTTTATTTGTCTTTCCTCTTTTCTTTATTCTAATTACCTTCTTTATTTTACTTAATTGTATCTAATTTTTTTTTTTGATTTATTTAAAAGAAAAGAGGGGGAGGGATTAGTCACAGATCTTTTGATTCTCTCTCTAATCTTCTTCACCCCTTCCCATGTCAATAACTAGAATGAAAAAAAAGGGAATGTCAACGCATCCGGGAATAATCGATTGATCTCTATCAATAGACCTGCTAAAGCCCCGAACCATAGAGTACTTAGTACCGGTGCCACGGAAAGATATGTTTTTAGATCTCGCATTGAAAATCCTCCTTCTTTATTCTTTTTTGTAATGTATAATGTTAATACAGATATGATCAGCTGTATGTGTAAGTAGTTAAGGACCGCTTGTATTTGTACACGGAATTCCTAATTCAAATTAAAATGTGCACTGATTCGGTAGATAAGATTTTCCCTTTCTGAAAACCGAAAAATACATTCCTTTTTGCCTGAGCATTCCAAAAAAATATTCATTTTAAAATTTTTTACGATGGGTTTCATATATTTCATAATATAGCTAATAATATAGATTATCTAATATATATTAGCTAATATCTATTAGAATATATATTAGATATATATAAACCTTCTACTATTATTATATCTTATATGAGACAAAAAAAAAAGAAATGGCAAGATACCTTGTATGTATATCAACGGAAAAAAAAAATGAGGATTTGGAAAACAAGACAAGGATTCTCTACAATGACACTGTAGACCAATTGAAAGGGATGTAGCGCAGCTTGGTAGCGCGTTTGTTTTGGGTACAAAATGTCACGGGTTCAAATCCTGTCATCCCTACCTATTACTTCTCCTCTGAGCAGTAATGAAATCGATTAAAATCGTGCATACATAATCTTTTTTATAGTATATCATTTTATACTATATCATATACTATATGATATAGTATAAAATGATACTATATGCATATAATATGTATTGGGGTTACAAAATACTCTTCTTTCTAGTCTTATCTATTGTGATAAGAAAGCGCTCTTAGTTCAGTTCGGTAGAACGTGGGTCTCCAAAACCCGATGTCGTAGGTTCAAATCCTACAGAGCGTGATTCGGGTCTTGGTTAGGTTAAGCCGAAAAATGACACTCAAAAAATGGAACAGTAATCTGAATTTGACCTCCCGTATGAATTAAAGAAAAGAGGAGGTCAATCAAAAAAAAGATGTTAATAAATCAAAAGTCCAACTGATCGCCACGTCTATATTGTAAATACGCAGTTACAAATAATCCAGCTAAAGTAATAGGAATTAGACCTAAGACAATTCCAAATAGAAAAACTTCAATCATTTCAATTTGTTTGAAAGGGAAAAAGGAGAGGTAATATCTATCCCTAAATAGTCATTCGGATTGTCCATCAATCCCAATGACCACTAGTTTGAAATTGATGCGGTAAGGAACTATAGAATATATGAATACCACAAAAAGAAATCTTTTTGTGAGTTGTATTCATTCAATTAATTTCAAATAAGTCGTATCTTGGTCAGACCAATAAATAGAGCTGAGGTTATAGTTAAAGCCGCTAGTAGAAAACCGAAAAAACTAGTTATAGTAAGCATGAAGATGAAGGAGCTAAATGAAATATGTTCTTTTTATACATATGCTTAGAAAGCACTTTCCTAAGTTTCAAGTTTTGAAAAAGACTAAGAAAAAATACCAAGTCAAATGAAAGAATAAGTTCACGTCACAGTTGTTAACTCATCAATCATTATAGACGGTATTAACAAAAAGAGAGAGCGAGGGGGTATAAAAAGAAATCAATTAATCATTTCGAACATCTACCCATCCCGTGATTCGGAATCGCGGGATTCATTAGACAACGCTTGAGTAAACTATAAAATAGAAAATAATAATAATATGAAAATAGAAAATAATAATAAGTAAGAAAAGTCAGAAAGGCACCCTGTAACTTCATTCAAAAAAGAAAACTTTCTTTGAATTCATATGGAAGAAAATTCAAAAATCATCTTATTGAATCCATTTTCTTTTTTTCTAAAAGAAAAAAAGAAAAAGTGACCTTATACTTATAATACCTCTCATTTGAGATAATATTATGTTAATGAACATACTACTGAATTTACTGTCTAAAAATGAAAACAAATCAAATAAAGTAAATATAAATAAAGGAAACGGTATCGCAGGATCGGATGAATTACGAGAATAAAATCTTTATTTTCGTCTAACTATACTATAGTCTGAGACTCGTAATTACTATAATTTTATCCTTTCTTTTCTAAGTTCTACATGTTTTTGTTTTCTATATTTATTAGAAATTGTCTTTTCATATCATAAATCCCCACTTTCGTAGTTAGTTCAAGAAACAAACTTTCGATTTAATACAACAAAACAATGTGCACATCACAACTATTGATTATTACAATTCTATTTTTTTGTTGTTCTCTTTTTTTTAATATTATTATATTAATACTATCTACTATTCTTACTTATTACTCTACGAATAACCAATTTCTCTTGAATAAGATGAAAAAAAAAACAGTTTACAGCTACAAAAAAAGGGGATTTTTCAATTTTCAATTTTGCAGCATCTAATTAAATTATCGAAATATGATAATCTCCTTTATGAATTATTAGAAAACAACTGATTGGATTCAATTCACATTTTATCCTATCT